ATGCTCATTGAATAAACTAATCTTCACTTCTACGATTCCAGATATTCAAGGAATATTTTTACATTCTGTTGTTCTAGATCAAACAGAGTCATTGGACTCCCATTCGTATTATGGATGCGCGAAATTTAATAAAAAAAAAAGGCTTTGTTGATATTCATATTCCCAAATTTTGAATAGATTTATTTCGGATGATCGGGGCCAATAAAATAAACCAAAAGAGTTCTGCAACATGAACTTTGTACCGCGCATATTGCTTATATGGGCTCTAGAGGGTTGCTTGCGTAAGGGGGGTGAAGAAATAGAATATGAAATAAAAAATACAAAGAAAAAAAAGGATTGGATTACTTTTTTTGTACTGTATCTGAAATGAATCTTGTCTATTCTCACGATTCTACCCCTCTAGACTTTTTGAATTTTCAACCAACTAAAAAACTGAACTTTTCGGATATTATATATATTAACATTCTTTTTTACCGAGAAGAGGTACCATATGAACCATAATCTATTCTTTTTTTAACTATATATGCTCTTTACTCACCTAAAAAAATGTGGGGCATATCTCTAAACACCCAAAAGGACATCTTTTTAGATACACAAATGATAAGTATGTATCATGATCTAGCTAGTAACGAATATGTATACCGATCCAGATCGATTAATTTATATCAGTATCCATTATTAACCACATGCCAGGAACCAGATTTGAACTGGTGACACGAGGATTTTCAGTCCTCTGCTCTACCAACTGAGCTATCCCGACTTTTCCCGACGCATCATCTCCATACTATTTAGATTAGAGGGCTTGTTGGGTCTATTTCAGTCAATTAAATAGACTCAAAAAAGCATTACAAAGTCTTACCCAGGCCCTGGAATTTCTTGGTCTTGGATTTTCAAAAAGAATACTTTACTTTCTACTTTCTAAGTTTATAAGATAAGTCTATCTAAGTTTAAATTAAATAAGTATAAGTTTAACTAAAAATAATTATATGGACTGTGAATGATTCAAATGGGGATTCCTTTCTCGTAGATGTTGATTTGCACATCTATTGTATATAGTATATATCACAAAACTTGTGAGAAAAGAGAAACCCGTCTCCCATCCCACGATCCGATCCATTTGTGAAAAAGTAGAATGTTTGAGAAACATAACTAATGTGGAACCGCTGAAAAAAGGATTAAAAAAAATAAATAGTTGGGGGTAAAGCGAACTTTTTATTGGGGATAGAGGGACTTGAACCCTCACGATTTAAAAAGTCGACGGATTTTCCTCTTACTATAAATTTCATTTTTGTCGGTATTGATATTGACATGTATAATGGGACTCTATCTTTATTCTCGTCCAATTAGTTAGTTCTTTAAAAGATCTATCAGACTATGGAGTGACTAATTTGATCAGTGAATATTCGATTCTTCCTTAAACTTAGAATCGATTCACAAGAATTCTTCAATTTTGCATATAACATATATGAATCTTTCTTTGATATTTTATTACGTATATGTACGTGTATGGATTCATCCTTTCTAGAGAAAAAATAGAAGGATTCCTCAATCAACGCAGTCAACTCTATTCGTTAGAACAGCTTCCATCGAGTCTCTGCACCTATCCTTTTTTATTCTTGCTTTCTGAACCCTTTATTTGTATTTGAGTTTGATTTGTTTTCTAAAAACAGGATTTGGCTCAGGATTGCCCATTTTTAATTCCAGGGTTTCTCTGAATTTGAAAGTTATCACTTAGTATGTTTCCATACCAAGGCTCAATCCAATCAAGTCCGTAGCGTCTACCAATTTCGCCATATCCCCTCTTTTTGTTTTGAGACTAGGATCTCGTTGGGATGCCGTCCCTTTCTTTATGTTCATTTATTCCGGAACCGTTTACGTTGAATTCTTTAGATATGCAAGATATGGATTTCTATATAGAAAAAGTGTCTCTGTCTCCTCCTATTTGTTTGATTTCTTGTCTATTTTCTTTCAGATATCGGAGGACCTTTATTTGTATTTAGTCCAATCAAAAATGATTCTATCATTGATGTATCCGCAATTCAATATGGATGGATATATACCCCATATATATGCGTCTCTTACTCTCATTTTTTACCCCGATATTTGGAGTACTCAAACGGTCGATTCTTTTTTCGCCTTATCCCCCACCCTTTTGAATGAACACAGAGGAATGTCTCATTATCATTGTATATAATTCGGATTGTATCCTTATCCTTACTTAATCTTTATCCTTATCTTTTCCTTAGGGTCGCCCTTGTATATTGTATAATAGAATTAGAATAGAGAGTTATTCTACTATAAGTTTAAGTACTATAACTAATCATTCTTTTATAAATAATAATAGAATTTTAGTTGAAATTGATTGCTATAGAACTATTAGATATTCTTTATGTTATATATTATTTATGTTACATAATAGTATATTCATTATACTATAATGAATTATTAAGATGCAATAGCTGAAGGAGTTTACTAAAGTCCTATGCACAATTTCTTTTAT